TTCAAAGAAGGAAAAATAAAAGAACTTTCAAAAATAAACTTGATAGAAATCGATGAATTGGGTGAAACTCAAAAAAATTCGATACTCAGTAATCAGAAGATTCACGAATCGTCTATTGAAATTCCATCTATGGATTGGCCAAATTTATCCCGGACCGAAAAAAAAATGACAGATCTGACTAATAGAACAAGCAGAATACGAAATCAAATATATAAAATTACAAAAGAAAATAAAACAGTATCGCTAACTCAAGAAACAAATATTAGTTCGAACAAAAGAACTTATTCTGCTAAAATATTAGACTCATCAAAAAAGATTTGGCAGATATTCAAAAAAAGAAATACTCGATTAACCCGTAAATCCTATTTTTATCTAAATTTTTTTATTGAAAAGCTATACAGAAATTTTTTTCTATCTATCGTTACTATTCCAAGAATCAATGCAAAACCTTTTAGTGAATCAACACGAAAAAAAATGAAAATTATTGAGAAAAACATCCACAATAATGAAGAAAATCCGCAAATAATTAATAAAACAAATCAAAATAGAATTCACTTTATTTCGACTGTCAAAAAATCACTTTCGAAGATTAGTAATAATAATTCAAAGATTTCTTGGAATTTATCGTCTTTTTCACAATCCCAAGCGTATGTATTTTACAAATTGTTACAAGCCCCAATTTTGAACTTTTCTAATTTAGGACCTGTTCTTCAATATCAGGGAACATCTCTATTTCTTAAGAATGAAATAAAGGATTTTTTTGAAAAACACGGAATATTTAATTACCAATTAAGACATAAACCTTTTTGGAATTTTGGAAGGAATCCATGGAAAAACTGGTTAAGTGGTCATTCTCAATATGATTTCTCTCGGATTAAATGGGATGGATTAGTACGACAAGAATGGCGAAATAAAGCCAATCAACACGGTATGGCTCAAAATCAAAATTTAACTAAAAGAGATTCATATGAAAAAAACGGATTAACTCATTGCGAAAAACAACATTTTTTTGAAGCAGACTCATTACGTAATCAAAAATCGAATTTTAAAAAACACTATAGATATGATCTTTTAGCATATAAATTGATTAATTATGAAGATAAGAAAGACTCATATATTGATAGATTACTAGGCCAAGTAAATAATAAAGAAGAGTATTATTATAATTACAATATAAAGAAAGGAAAATTATTTGCTATGCTGGGAGGTATCTTTATCAATAATTATCTAGGAGAAGATGATATTATGGATATGGAAAAATTCTTGTATAGAAAATATTTTGATTGGAGAATTCTTACTTTTTGTCGTAGAAATAAGGTCAATATTGAAGCCTGGGTTGATATGGATACTGGTACCAGCAGTAATCAACATACTAAGATTGGGTCCGAGAATTCTAAAAAAATTGATGCAATTAATAAAAGAAGCCCCTTTTATCTTACAATTCATCAAGATGAAGAAATTAACCCATCCAACCAAAAAAGAACACTTTTTGATTGGATGGGAATGAATGAAGAAGTACTAAGTTGTCCTATATCAAACCTGGAGCCTTGGTTCTTTCCAGAATTTGTGCTACTTTTTAATGCATATAGAAGGAAACCATGGATCATACCAATCAAATTACTTCTTTTCAATTTTCATGGAAATGGTAAGAAAATTATAACCGGAAAGAACGAAGCAGATCTTTTTATATCATCCACTCAAAAGGACTATCTTGAATTATCGAATCAAAGGAAAGAAGAAAAAGAACTCGCAGACCAAGGAAATCCGGGATCGGATGCCCAAAAGCAAGTAAGTCTTGGATCAGTTCTCGCAAACCAAGAAAAAGATGTTGAAGAAAATTATACGAGATCGGACATGAAAAAACGTATAAAGAAAAAGCAATACAAGAGAGAAACAGAAGCACAGCTTGATTTCTTCCTAAAAAAATATTTGTGTTTGCAGTTGAGATGGAGAGGTACTGTTTCTTTCAGGGAAAAAATACTCAATGATATGAAAGTCTATTGTCACCTGGTTCGACTGATAAATCCTAGCGACGTTACTATAGCCTCTATTCAAGGAGGAGAAATTAGTTTGGCTATTTTGATCACTAAGAAGGATTTCGCTCTTAGAGAATTGACGAAAGGGGGAATGCTTATTATTGAACCCCGTTGTTTGTCTGTAAAAAATGATGGCCAATTTTTTATATATCAAATCGTAGGTATTTCATTGGTTCATAAGAATAAGCACAAAATTAATAAAAGATACCGCGAAACAGGCTATGTTGATAAAAAAAATTTTGATGAATTCATTGCAAAACATCAAAAAATGACTGGAAATAGAAACAAAAATCATTATGATTTGCTTGTTCCTGAAAATATTTTATTCCCTAAACGTCGTAGAGAATTAAGAACTCTAATTTGTTTCAATTCGAAGAATCAAAACGGTATGCAGAGAAATCCAGTATTTTGTACTAACGGAAAAATCGGGGGTCACATTTTGGATAAAAACAAAGATCTTTCTAGAGAGAAAAATCAACTAATTAAATTAAAGTTCTTTATTTGGCCCAATTCTCGATTAGAAGATTTAATTTGTATGAATCGCTATTGGTTTAGTACCAATAATGGGAGTCGTTTCAGTATGGTAAGGATACATATGTATCCACGATTGAAAATTCGTTAATAGTGTATGTTTCCTATCTATCATGTCCCATGTTTGGGATATGAAAACAAAGAAATGGATACATGTCTTATCTTCCATTCCAGTCTGATACAAGATACCAATTAAATCGCGTACATATTAATTAGATCCATAAATGAATCAAGAAGCTATTTTTTTTTAGGTCCAATTTTTCTCTTTTGCAGAAATATACCATCCTTTTGGATCCCTAATCAAATTGAAAATTGGATTGATTATTGATATTGATTTTCTAGCAAGTTCATAACGAACTTAAGATGATTGTGTATATCAAATTCCAGTAACTAGTATTATTATTACTGATCAGTAAAATTCATCTTAAAAAAAGGAGGGTGAGGGGGTTTCGTTTTATGGTAAAAAAGTCATTCGTCTCAGTTATGGTTCAAGAAAAAAAAGAAGAAAAATGTGGATCGGTTGAATTTCAAGTATTCCGTTTCACTAATAAGATACGGAGACTTACTTCACATTTAGAATTGCACAGAAAGGACTATTTATCTCAAAGGGGTCTACGGAAAATTTTGGAAAAACGCCAACGTCTGCTATCTTATTTGTCAAAGAAAAATAGAGTACGTTATAAAGAATTAATTAGTAAGTTGAATATTCGGGAGTCCAAAAATCGTTAATAAAAAAAAAAAAATTCGAATTATTTGATTTTGAATCTTGATGAACTTCTTGTTGTTTTCAACAATTCATGTAAGAATGAATCGAGGAAAAACCTATGAGTATACTAGCTACAGAAAAAGAATTTATGATAGTCAATATGGGACCTCACCACCCATCAATGCACGGTGTTCTTCGTCTCATCGTTACTCTAGATGGTGAAGATGTTATTGACTGTGAACCAATATTGGGTTATTTACACCGAGGGATGGAAAAAATTGCGGAAAACCGAACAATTATACAATATCTGCCTTATGTAACCCGTTGGGATTATTTAGCTACTATGTTCACCGAAGCAATAACTGTAAATGGACCCGAACTGTTGGGAAATATTCAAGTACCCCAAAGGGCCAGCTATATCAGAGTCATTATGTTGGAGTTGAGTCGTATAGCTTCCCATCTGTTATGGCTTGGCCCTTTTATGGCGGATATTGGCGCACAGACTCCTTTCTTCTATATTTTCAGAGAAAGAGAATTAGTATATGATCTGTTCGAAGCTGCCACCGGTATGAGGATGATGCATAATTATTTTCGTATCGGAGGAATAGCAGCTGATTTACCTCATGGTTGGATAGATAAATGTTTGGATTTCTGCGATTATTTTTTAACGGGGGTTGCTGAATATCAAAAACTTATTGTGCGAAACCCTATTTTTTTAGAACGAGTTGAAGGAGTAGGCATTCTTGGTGGAGAAGAAGCAATAAATTGGGGTTTATCCGGACCAATGCTACGAGCGTCTGGAATAGAATGGGATCTTCGTAAAGTTGATCATTATGAGTGTTATGACGAATTTGATTGGGAAGTCCAGTGGCAAAAAGAAGGAGATTCATTAGCTCGTTATTTAGTCCGAATCGGTGAAATGACGGAATCTGTAAAGATTCTTCAACAGGCTTTAGAAGGAATTCCGGGAGGACCCTATGAAAATTTAGAAATCCGATGTTTTGATAGAGAAAACGATCCAGAAGGGAATGATTTTGAGGATCGATTCATTAGTAAAAAGCCTTCTCCCACCTTTGAATTGACGAAACAAGAACTTTATGTTAGAGTAGAAGCCCCAAAAGGAGAATTGGGAATTTTTCTGATAGGAGATCAAAGTGGTTTTCCTTGGAGATGGAAAATTCGCCCACCGGGTTTTATCAATTTGCAAATTCTTCCTCAGTTAGTTAAAAGAATGAAATTGGCTGATATTATGACAATATTAGGTAGTATAGATATCATTATGGGGGAAGTTGATCGTTGAAATGATAATTGATACAACAGAAGTACAAGATATCAATTCTTTTTCCAGATTGGAATCCACTCAAGAGGTCTATGGGATCGTGTGGGTGCTTGCCCCTATTTCGACTCCTGTAGTAGCAATCACAATAGGTGTCCTAGTAATTGTGTGGTTAGAAAGAGAAATATCTGCAGGAATACAACAACGTATTGGGCCCGAATACGCCAGTCCCTTGGGAATTCTTCAAGCTTTAGCAGATGGAACAAAACTACTTTTTAAAGAAAACCTTCTTCCATCTAGAGGAAATAGTAGTTTATTCAGTATTGGACCATCTATAGCAGTCATAGCAATTCTACTAAGTTATTCAGTAATTCCTTTTAGTTATAACTTTGTTTTAGCTGACCTGAATATCGGTATTTTTTTATGGATTGCCATTTCAAGTATTGCCCCCATTGGACTTCTTATGTCAGGATATGGATCAAATAATAAGTATTCCTTTTTAGGTGGTCTGCGAGCTGCTGCTCAATCGATTAGTTATGAAATACCATTAACTTTATGTGTTTTATCAATATCTCTACGTGCGATTCGCTAAAACCTAAGCTTTTTGTTTTCCTATTTTTTTTTTTCGTTCGAGAAAAAAAAAAAAAAAGAACTTGAATAGAAATCTTCCGTTTTTATTCATTTATTTATTCTTTAGATTAATAAATTAAGTTAATAAACGAAATTTGATAGTTATATATGAGTGAAAGAAAACAACTTTCAAATTCGCAGTACAAGTGGCTTAAGTCTCATTTCCTATGTACAAGCGTTAAGGGGAAGTAAACAAAAGTCAAAGTGGAGGAAGCCCCTTACCCCAAGATTGGTTGATTGGTCAACCTAGCTTGAAGCGGGCTCAAAAGACCAACCCTATGGAATTTTCATTAGCGTTTGTATATATTACAATAGATATATATTACGGGGGTTGAAAACAAAAAATGGATGGATAGGAAGGAACACCAAAATACGCACAACGGGTTAGTAATGTAGATTATGTCAATTATCTAAAAGGATACTTCTGCATAACATAAAAAGAATCGTAAATGGGGCTTTAAGTTGGTAGAAATGATCAGGCAGTACTCCCCACACCACAATTCCGATCCAGAGTATGCTCCTATCCGCCAGTTAAAGAAATAACTATCAGGAACGAAATAATCCTTTACCCCTTTTTTAAGCACCCTTTTCTCCTTTTCTCTCAGAAAGAAGAAGAGGAACAAAAAAAATAGAAAAAATACAATTACAATAGAAAACGATCCTTTTAATCCTTTTATTCTTTCTTTCATATATTGATAGAAATCAAATTCGTGTCATGATTCATGAATTAGTGTAATGTCTAATTCTTTTTCGTAATCGAAACTAAAAGGATGGGTTGAAATATCTATTGATATTTCTACAAGGAGTATTTTATTGAAGGGTTGATTAAGTTATTACTCAACACAGCAAAATTGAAATTCTTAAAGGATGAGATTAATTCCGAAATACTGTTTTTTTTATCCTTAGAGCAGACAGAATTCCTGTGGTATAATTGGGGATCCTCCGCTAGATTTTGATTTTGACTTTCTCTATCCTATAACCATATCAAGATAACTAATACTGGTCCGGTCCTTACATTTATTTGTGGCCCTGAGGAGCCGTATGAGGTGAAAATCTCATGTACGGTTTTGTAATAGCGATGGGAACCGTAATGTTACCGCCGACTATGATTATCTAACAGTTCAAGTACAGTTGATATAGTTGGGGCACAATCAAAATATGGTTTTTGGGGGTGGAATTTGTGGCGTCAACCTATAGGGTTTATCGTTTTTCTAATTTCTTCCCTAGCGGAATGCGAGAGATTACCTTTTGATTTACCAGAAGCAGAAGAAGAACTAGTAGCAGGTTATCAAACCGAATATTCAGGAATAAAATTTGGTTTATTTTACGTTGCTTCCTATCTAAATCTATTAGTTTCCTCATTATTTCTAACAGTTCTTTACTTGGGGGGTTGGAATCTTTCCATTCCATACATATTTGTTCCTGAGCTATTTGAAATAAATAAAGCGGATGGAATCTTTGGAACGACAATTGGTATCTTTATTACATTAGCTAAAACTTATTTGTTCTTGTTCGTTCCGATTACAACAAGGTGGACTTTACCGAGACTAAGAATGGACCAACTATTAAATCTTGGCTGGAAATTTCTTTTACCTATTTCTCTCGGTAATCTATTATTAACAACTTCTTCCCAACTCCTTTCACTATAAAGAAAAAAGGAATAAAATATTCACTACTTGTCTCAAACAAGAGAAAGAAACTAAAATTATTCATAGATATTCACGATATGTTCCCTATGGTAACTGGTTTCATGAATTATGGTCAACAAACAATACGAGCTGCAAGGTACATTGGTCAAAGTTTCATGATTACTTTATCCCAAGCAAATCGTTTACCTGTAACTATTCAATATCCTTATGAAAAATTAATCACATCGGAGCGTTTTCGCGGTCGAATCCATTTTGAATTTGATAAATGTATTGCTTGTGAAGTATGCGTTCGCGTATGTCCTATAGATCTGCCTGTTGTTGATTGGAAATTTGAAACAGATATTCGAAAGAAACGATTGCTTAATTACAGTATTGATTTTGGAATTTGTATTTTTTGTGGTAACTGCGTTGAGTATTGTCCAACAAATTGTTTATCAATGACTGAAGAATATGAACTTGCTACTTACGACCGTCACGAATTGAATTATAATCAAATTGCTTTAGGTCGTTTACCAATGTCAGTCATTGACGATTTTACAATTCGAACAGTGTTGAATTCGCCTCAAAGAAAAAATGGAAAAAATGCCTAAACCCTTTAATTTCGAATTACTAAGGCTCCATTTTGGTATATTTGGTATAAAGGAATAAGGGTTTTTCTTTGCTTGGTCAATAACTTCAACTATTGATTGGTTGATGAGAAGGACAACTTAATTTGTATTGAAATAATATATAGACCGAATCTTTTTCGAACTATATATAGCTTCAATTATATATATAGCTTCAATTTCAAATTGCCATTTCGAATAAAGAAAAGAAGGAAATTTATCCAATAACTGTATACGTATCCGTACCAATTCCCACTTAATAGATTCGAATTTAATTCAATTGGATTTGGGAATGTCTCATAAAAAAAAATTTCCTGGTCGGTTCAATAAGTTCATGAAAAAGATTTCGATTTATTTATCTCTTATTTTAATATAATGGATTTGCCTGGACTAATACATGATTTTCTTTTAGTTTTTCTGGGATCAGGTCTTATATTAGGAGGTCTGGGAGTGGTATTATTTACCAACCCGATTTATTCTGCCTTTTCCTTGGGATTGGTTCTTGTTTGTATATCCTTATTCTATATTCTAGCAAATTCCTATTTTGTAGCTGCCGCGCAGCTCCTTATTTACGTGGGAGCTGTAAATGTTTTAATCATATTTGCTGTAATGTTCATGAATGTTTCAGACTATTCCAAAGATTTTCATTTGAATCTTTGGACTGTTGGTGATGGACTTACTTCCCTGGTTTGTACAAGTATTTTTTTTTCGCTAATCGCTACTATTCTAGATACGTCGTGGTACGGGATTATTTGGACTACACGACCCAACCAGATTATCGAACAAGATTTGATAAGTAATAGTCAACAAATTGGAATTCATTTATCAACAGACTTTTTTCTTCCATTTGAACTCGTTTCAATAATTCTTTTAGTTGCTTTGATAGGTGCAATTGCCGTGGCTCGTCAGTAACAAATCTTTAGAACTAGAAACAGCAATCCCAATTCTACTTTTTTATGTGTTATCACATCCATTTTCCTTCAATTCTTTAAAGTCTAGGTGAATACTATTCATGGATCAATAGAAAATCAAAATCGAAATTTTTGTATTCGATCTATTATCAAATAGATTCTTTTGCTCCATACTTGGTATATTCTAAGCAATCAAATCACTTGCATTATTGTTCATATTGAAATGAATCGAAATTGGGACGGAGTTGGTCAATGATGCTCGAGCATGTACTTGTTTTGAGTGCCTATTTATTTTCTATTGGTATCTATGGATTGATTACGAGCCGAAATATGGTTCGGGCCCTGATGTGTCTTGAACTTATACTAAATGCAGTTAATATCAATTTCGTAACATTCTCTGATTTTTTTGATAGTCGACAATTAAAAGGAAATATTTTCTCAATTTTTGTTATAGCTATTGCAGCCGCCGAAGCAGCTATCGGATCAGCTATTGTTTCGTCAATTTATCGTAACAGAAAATCGACTCGTATTAATCAATCGACTTTATTGAATAAATAGTATTTAGAAATCATAATATTCATCAATTCGGCTTAGGATATAGAATATACCCTAACCTTGATCGTGGTTGTCAAACCGGAAGAAATCAAAGTATCTTTGTTCCCTCTTAGGAGTTGATCCAAAAGTGGGTTAATTAGAAAAATTCTGGTAAATCATTGATTCATCTGGTGTTTAAATATACGATATTTCCAAATTGACTAGATCGAAAATTAAAAAGTTCAAAACAAAAATTGATAGATCCAATGTCACATTCAGTAAAGATTTATGATACATGTATAGGGTGTACTCAATGTGTCCGAGCTTGCCCCACAGATGTATTAGAAATGATACCTTGGGACGGATGTAAAGCAAAGCAAATTGCTTCTGCTCCAAGAACAGAGGACTGTGTTGGTTGTAAGCGATGTGAATCCGCCTGTCCAACGGATTTCTTGAGTGTTCGGGTTTATTTATGGCATGAAACAACTCGAAGCATGGGTCTAGCTTATTGATACGTTACCAAAACCCATCTGAATCCCTTCTAAATACAGTTTCTTTTTTTTTTTTACCGATTACCGACAAAAACCCGTACTCGAAAAAAAATAAGAATATATTCTATTTTCGAGTTTCGAGCACGGGTTTTTCTGGGCCAAGTGTATCTTGTCTTTACCACGAATTATTTTCCTTGGTTAACACTAATTGTAGTTTTTCCGATAGCCGCGGGTTCTTTAATTTTCTTTCTCCCTCATAGAGGAAATAAGGTGACTAGAGGATATACAATATATATATGTGTCTTAGAACTCCTTCTAACGACCTATGCATTCTGTTATAATTTCCAATTGGACGATCCATTAATCCAGCTGGCAGAGGATTATAAATGGATCACCTTTTTTGATTTTCACTGGCGGTTGGGAATAGATGGACTTTCCATAGGACCCCTTTTACTGACGGGATTTATCACTACTTTAGCTACTTTAGGAGCTCGGCCAGTTACTCGAAATTCCCGACTATTCCATTTCCTGATGTTAGCGATGTACAGCGGTCAAATAGGACCATTTTCTTCTCGAGACCTTTTACTTTTTTTCATCATGTGGGAATTAGAATTAATTCCCGTTTATCTACTTCTGGCCGTGTGGGGTGGAAAGAAACGCCTTTATTCAGCCACAAAATTTATTTTGTACACTGCAGGAGGTTCCGTTTTTCTTTTAATAGGAGTTTTGGGTATCGGTTTATATGGTTCCAATGAACCAACATTAAATTTGGAAACATTAGTTAATCAATCGTATCCTGCGGCACTGGAAATAATATTCTATATTGGATTTTTTATTGCTTTTGCTGTCAAATTACCGATTATACCCTTCCATACGTGGTTACCAGACACCCACGGAGAGGCACATTACAGTACTTGTATGCTTCTAGCCGGAATCTTATTAAAAATGGGAGCATATGGGTTGATTCGGATCAATATGGAACTATTACCGCACGCCCATTCTCTATTTTCTCCCTGGTTCATGATAGTAGGTACCATGCAAATAATTTATGCAGCTTCAACATCTCCTGGTCAACGGAATTTAAAAAAAAGAATAGCCTATTCCTCGGTATCTCATATGGGTTTCATAATTCTAGGAATTGGCTCGATAACCGATACAGGCCTCAACGGAGCCTTTTTACAAATAATTTCTCATGGGTTTATTAGTGCTTCACTTTTTTTCTTGGCAGGAACGAGTTATGATAGAATGCGTCTTGCTTATCTCGACGAAATGGGCGGACTGGCTATCCCAATTCCAAAGATATTCACACTATTCAGTATCTTATCGATGGCTTCGCTTGCACTACCCGGCATGAGTGGTTTTGTTGCGGAATTGATAGTATTTTTGGGAATAATTACCAGCCAAAAAATTTTTTTAATGCCAAAAATACTAATCACTTTTGTAATGGCAATTGGAATGATATTAACTCCTATTTATTCATTATCTATGTTACGGCAAATGTTCTATGGGTACAAGCTATTTAATGCCCCACCAAACTCTTCTTTTTTTGATTCTGGACCACGGGAGTTATTTGTTTTGATCTCTATTCTTCTACCCGTAATAGGTATTGGTATTTATCCGGATTTCGTTCTCTCACTATCAGTGGACAAGGCCGAAGCTATTATATCTAATTTTTTTATCGATAGTTTTCATGACTAAAAAAAATCAAAATGAAATCCCATTATTTTGAAAAAAAAAAGAAATAAAATAATCGAATTTTACTTGTGACCAAACGCCTTTGGCGCTTGTAAGAACCTTTTGAATCAAGCAGTGCGGCGATTCAAAAGGTTCTCGGCGTCTTACACTAACACTAAGTTTCGTTTCGATCTATGCGCTGTCCTATGTTTGTCTTCATCAGGCCCTTTCCTCAATTCAAGTATATGCTAATTAAATGAACCATAACTATGTAACCCTATTCCTAATAGATTGACTCCGAAATAGCATACCCAAATTATAAGAAAGCCCGTAGAAGCGACAATTGCGGAATTTACACCTTCCAACTTTGTATTTGTTCGAGTATGTAAATAAATCCCGAATATAGTCCAAGTAATAAATGCCCAAGTTTCTTTTGGATCCCAATTCCAATAAGACCCCCACGCCTCATTAGCCCATACTGCTCCCGAAAGAATCCCTATGGTTAAAAAGATAAATCCTAAACTAATAATACGATAACTCCAGCGATCCAATTGTTGAATCACTTGATACCTGTAATAATTTCTAGCGGAAAAAGTATTTAGTAAAACATTCCTTTTTTCGTTCATGTATTGGATTTCACCGAAGCAAAACGACTCATTTCCATTTACAAAATTTTTTCTTTTCAAAAAAACCTTTATCACTTTTCGAAATGTAATGACTAGAAGAGCCGTGGATAATAAGGATCCGCATACAAGAGCTGCATAGCCCAATACCATCATACTTACGTGCATCATTAACCACTGGACTTGGAGAGCGGGTACTAATATTCCGGATTGATGGGTTTTGGTTAAAAAACCCGAAGTAGCAAAACCTTGGGTAAAAATAGCACTTGGTGCCGTTATAGCACTTAAATGATTTTGATTTTTTTTTAAATCGAAAATCCTATGAATAATGGATAAACTCCATGAAAGAAAGATTAATGATTCATATAAATCACTTAATGGGAAATGTCTCGAGTAAATCCAACGGGTGATTAATAATCCTGTTAGACAGAAAGCGGTAGCTATCATACCCTTTTCTGATGAATCATATAGTCCTCTGATTTCATCGACTAATAAGGTTAGTAAATAAATTGTAATTCCAATTGAAACGACCGAAAAGGATATATGCGTTAATATATGCTCTAAAGTTGAAAAGATCATAAAAAAAAAAATGAAAAGCGAGAATACCTTAAATATACAGAATGGAAATCATAAATTAAATTCCTTAGAGCACTTTTTGTATATCTTTTTGAAGATGCTATGCCGCCACTCGGACTCGAACCGAGATGCTCTAGCACTGCTTCCTAAGAGCAGCGTGTCTACCGATTTCACCATAGCGGCTTGCTCGAAATCATAATAACCTATTATTAGTCAATCGTCGAGATTAAAATGGAGATTTAAAGATTCCACCCTTTGTCGTCTTATTTAATTATTTAAGGTTTCGGTTTTATTTAACTTAACTTTCATAGTTTGATAAACTAGAACTGTTGTAGCGGCTGTAAATAACTAGTTCTAACTTCAATTCAGGGAACAACTCAAAACAAAAAAGGGTTCTTTTTCTTTTTTCATTTTTTATAACTTTGAGTTGTTGTAATTGTTAGGTTTTTTTTTCAGTATTAATTTGTGCTAAGATTGATCAAATCAATTAGGTATTGGGCTGGACGTATTAGAGACAATCGAAAAATTCTTCTTGTTTAGGGTGTATGGTGGGGTGATGGGGAAAATAAGAATCCCCATCCTGGGAATAAAAAAAATATTCAAATAAAAGGAAAGGTGAAACTTTCTAGTTTTTCTTGATTCCATTTTCAAATAAAAAAAAAAAAGTACGTTTTTTTTTTTTTATTTTTCGAATTCAGTAGGCAAATCAATTGGTTCAAAACATTACGAAAGGGAAATGGTTACTTACTTTTTTCAGCTTTTCTATAGTATAGAGTATAAATTCGAAACACAATTAACTCTTTTTTGAGTCAGGCGGATTCAGATTATTTCAATGTTTTCTTATTTATTTGTTGTACAAAAAAACTTTTTGAATTCCCAGTAGAAAGGGATTTCGCTAACGAAAAAGCCTTCAACGCTGCCCAATACCCCCCTTTTTTCCAAATATTCTTACGAATACGTTTTTTTAATATAGAAGTACGTTTTTTTGGAACTGCCATTCAAAAAAGAAAAGGTTATTCATTGCTCAAATTGGATGTGAAAGACATCTATTGTTAAAACGAATCATTTTTTAGTTTGCCTATTCATTTCATTATCTGTGTATTTTTTCTAAAGGCAGTTAGTTTAGAGAAAAAAGAAATAAATAGAAATATGCAAAAATGGCATAAAATCTTACTAGAACAAAAAAGAAAAATAACAGAATAAGGGATTTTTTCAATTTTGATTCCATAAATATCGGGGAAAAAGGAATTTGTATTTCGGAGTTATTGGCGGTATCCTTATATACCTATTCAAACCGATATCTCTAGGGTGGATTGTGCTATATAATAGAAATAGAATTGGTTGAAGTTGATAAAAAAAAGAAAAGGCCCTTCCGCATTTTGATGTTTATCTTTGGCTAGTTTCGGCATGCTACATTTATCGATGAAAAATACATCGAATAGGTTTTATCGACCGAATCATTTTTTTTCTAGTAATTGGTTATTAAATGCCTTTTATTGTAATTGAAGACAATCAATACGTTCCGAGATGAACTAGTTAATGATTGTGAATAAACAAAAAATAAACAAACTAAAAAACCTAGTTCGTATTTTTGGGGGGGACGCTCTGGGCCAGCCTACGATCTCTATCAAACTTAATTTGGTGTAATTCTTTAGTCTTGATCTATATACATAAATTCGTGTAATTAGGGAATAATAATTGAAATTTTAATTTGCTCTATCTTTATAAAAATCTTACTTAGTATAAAATAATTATTTATTTTTGACTAGTAGTTTAGTTAAAACGTTTGATTGCTTTGGACTTTTCTTTTTTTTTAAGTTGTTGGGAAAGATTCAAAATAACTATGAATAGCAAAAGAAAAATGAATAGCAAAAGAATTTTTTTTTTATTAATCCCTTTTAAAAGAGATAAGAACCGGTGAATCAGAAACAATGAATTAAGAATAAAAACAATTAGTATTATTTTATTGATTTTATGGAACATACATATCAATATTCCTGGATCATACCTTTAGTTCCACTTCCAGTCCCTGTGTTAATAGGGGTGGGACTTCTACTTTTTCCGACCGCAACAAAACATCTTCGTCGTATGTGGGCTTTTCTTAGTATTTTATTGTTAAGTATAGTTATGATTTTTTCGATCGATCTATCTATTAAGCAAATAGATCGAACTTGTATCTATCAATCCCTAAGGTCTTGGACCATCAATAATGATTTTTCTTTCGAGTTCGGATACTTTATTGATCCACTTACTTCTATTATGTCAATATTAATCACTACAGTTGGAATTCAGGTTCTTGTTTATAGTGACAATTATATGTCTCATGATCAAGGATATTTGAGATTTTTTGCTTACATGAGTTTTTTCAATGCTTCCATGTTAGGATTAGTTACAAGTTCGAATTTAATACAAATTTATATTTTGTGGGAATTGGTTGGAATGTGCTCTTATCTATTAATAGGATTTTGGTTCACACGACCTATTGCGGCAGGCGCTTGTCAAAAAGCCTTTGTAACTAATCGTGTAGGGGATTTTGGATTATTATTAGGAATCCTAGGTCTTTATTGGATAACGGGTAGTTTCGAATTTCGGGATTTGTTCGAAATATTGAATAACTTGATTTATAATAATGAGGTTAACCTTTTATTTGTTACTTTGTGTGCATTTCTATTATTTGTCGGCCCAGTTGCGAAATCCGCGCAATTCCCTCTTCATGTATGGTTACCCGATGCCATGGAAGGGCCTACTCCTATTTCGG